TTTACTTTAGATAGAAAAAAAATAAAGAGGGAATTCAGATAGATAGATAAGACGGCGAATTCCAGAATAATTCGTTTTCATTTACAGAACAAATGTCTTTCACATCGAACTATAGTAATGAAAAAACTATCCGAATTGTATGGCAGTTCCAAAAAAGCGCACTTCTATATCAAAAAAAAAAATTCGTAAGAATTTTTGGAAAAAGGGGGGATATTGGACAGCATTGAAAGCCCATTCATTGGCTGAATGTATTTTTACAGATAAATCCAAAAGTTTTTTTTATACAGATAAACGCAATAAATCCAAAGGTTTTTTTTGTAACATTACAGATAAACCCCAAGGTTTTTTTGTAACAAAAAAAAATGTTGAATTGGAATAATAGAAATTAGCTCGATTCAAAGAGTATTCTTTACTACTCATTTTTATACTAACTAGTATAGGATTATACTAATACTAGTATAGAATATGGAACATCTAGTTAGATTCTATTTTATTTAGAATATATTCTATATAGAATATATTCTAACTAGATTATATATCTAATCTCATTTTTTTGAATGTAGTGTTATTAGAGATCTACATTAATTAACTATTTTGCTTTCCTTCCAAAAATCGAAATGTATTTCTTTAAGAGTCATAAAATCAAATGAAATAACTAAAAAATGAGTCATAAGTAACTACAAAAAAATGTGCTTTTTGATTGCTGGATTGAAGTCAGAACTACATAGTTCTAGTTTCAACAGTGCTTTTTTTACGAAAAACCCATTCCCCTAGAAATCAAAACATTCTATATTTTTTAATATTTTTGATATCAATATTGATGATATAAAGTATAATGAATATATCGAAATAATTCATCGATATATGGATATATCGATGAATTATTTCGATATATCGTATCTATAAAAAAAAAAATCGAATAATTTTTTTAGAATGAAACTCCCATAAACACCGATAAAAAAGATAATACCTGTGGATTTTTTAGAAGCCTTTCTAATAACTTCTAAAATAACCGGTCCTAATTCCCGTCCGAGGCGATCTAGGTCAGCGTGCCGCCTGGTGAATTCAGGCACTATTCGATTAATTACGAATTTGAAAATTCTCATTTATTTGTCCTCCCATTCGGTTTAGTCTTGTTTATTTATTTTATTTTTTTTCAAATGTTTTGTATATGTATATATGTATATATATATTTCATACATATAAGACGATTTTGTTGATTTTTTTTAACATACCCCCAATTCCTAATCCTAAATGGAATGAACTTATAATCATGGAATCGATTCGATCATCAGATTCTAGATTATAAGTTCATCTTTCCCAAACAGATCTACTAATTCTTTAATTCCAGTTAGTAAAAAATATAAAGATAAATGAAGGGGTGAAAGAAAGATAGAAAAAAAAGATATCTTTAAAACTGAGAAGGTTGATTCAACAAAAAAGAATCAAATAAATAAGAAAATTTTATAAAATACAATTTTTTAAAATTTAAAGAATCTTGGAAGAAAATAACAAATAAGTTTCCACAAAATTTTGAATAAAATAAAAATTCTTATCAGTCTTGGAAGAAAATAACAAATAAGTTCCCACAAAATTTTGAATAAAATAAGAATTATTATCAGTCTTGGAAGAAAATAACAAATAAGTTCCCACAAAATTTGGAATAAAATTTTTATTATTTTCACCAAATTACGAAAAATTTTCCCGACTTTACCCATCTTTCCCTCCTATTTTTTTTAGTAAAAACAATAAGTAAAAATTAAAACTAAACTAGATGGACCAAACCTTATTCCATCTTATTTCCATAAGATTCTTCTTTATTTATTCTTAAGCAAGTCCTCGAAAGCGCTTAGTTGAGCCATCATTTCTATATCATTTCTATTTAGTTAGTCTTTCGTTTTGAGGGATATATAGATCAATTCCGATTCTTTCTTTTTCTATTGATTCCTTTGCGATAATGTATGGATCCATAGGTCTATTTGTGTATATAGATCCTCCCGTTCATGGATTTCCACCCCATTTTCGACGAAAATATATTATTATTTCTTTTATTAAGCGAACTAATAATATTTGTAAGACCATTATAATATATAATAATAAGAAATTTAAGACCATCCGTAACACCAAGAAAATCAAAACATCATAGAAGCCTGCTGGATTTTGATACCAAATCTCTGGATTATGAATCTCGATTTCATAGAGAATTTGTCCTATCTTGGAACAAAAGACTCTTAGCTTTTGCCTCGAAATTAAGACCCAGAGAATAGAAACAGAAACAGGATAGAGTCGTTTTCGATTTTGATAGATTTGATAGAGAATTTCTCCTATCTTGTACCAAAAGGATAAGATCCTTTGCTTCCAAATCCATATAAATCTTTTTATATCCCAGAAAAAATGAATTAAATCTTGTTTAAATTGTTTTCGATCACGTTTTAAAGCGTGTTTGAAATCAATCATAACAATGCGTAATTTAACTTCGAAATGTATTCTCACACGAATAAAATACGAACGGACTCTCTCGAAGGTTTTTTTCAGAAGGTCCCAGCAACCCCTTTTCATATTACCCATAATTCTTCCTCCTAGATATATTAATTAATTAGATATAATAAATATATTTAAATATATAAGGAAAGTTATTATATCCGATGCTCATCTTTCTTTCGGCGGAGCATTAACCTTTCTTTCGGGTCTATAAAGGGGGGGGGACCCCCCTTTTTCTAACTGTAACGTCACTTGATTTAAATAATTCTACGTTTGAGCTGCGCTCAGTCACGCGGGCGCGGCGCCGCCCCGACCCCCTGTTGGGTTATTTTTTTTTAGTTGATTTCTGTATATGAAAAGAAGTCAAAATATCTTCATAGACCAGACAATGAGTACAGCACCTTCAAAATTGTAACCTTCCCATGGCATATAAGCTACCGTTATTTATTTCCAAAAATAGTTCCAAAAAGAATCTGCTTGCTTTCCCCTTAGAGGAGGACTTTACCACCCGCCCACCCACTCCCTTCTCTAATAAGCTACAGTTATTTTATTTTATTTATATGAAAAGAAGTCAAAATATCTTCATAGACCAGACAATGAGTACAGCATCTTCAAAATTGTAACCTTCCCATGGCATATAAGCTACCGTTATTTATTTCCAAAAATAGTTCCAAAAAGAATCTGCTTGCTTTCCCCTTAGAGCAACGGGTTTTTACCGCCCAGCCACCCTCTCCCTTCTCTAAGGGGCGGGAGAAATCGCTCGACTCTCCCCTTTTTGGTCATAATCTATCAAAAAAAAAATTCTTTTTTTTTTGATAGATCGATGTCAGTCTTCTTTTGAAAACCAAGAAAAGAAGGGACTGCACCCGACCTAACACAAATAGATAATATAACACAGCTAAGAAATTGTCAAGGGCTCCAAAACAACTGAAATTAGTGAATCCAATAGAAAGTAGAAATTTGCCTTAGCATAAATCAACGCTAATCAATCTAGTTTCTTTTTCAAAATTCTTTATTTCTTTTCTAAAAATGGAAAAAAGGGTCAACTATGAATAGTAAATGTGTAAATAATTATTTACATTCATATTAATATGATTCTACTTTATTAATAATTAAATGAGTTTCTGGGAAGCGTATTTTGAACCGAACCACTAACCATTCGGCGGGGTCCTGCTGAGGGTGTACCAGTTGAAGCTAAAATATAGCCTCAAGTAATACATAAATGGGTTGCCCGGGACTCGAACCCGGAACTAGTCGGATGGAGTAGAAAATACATTGTTTAATCAAATAAAACAATGAAAAATCCCTCCCCAAGCCGTGCATGCATTTTTCATTGCACACGGCTTTCCCTATGTATACATCTAAACCTGAGTAACTTCTCCAGAAGAGGAATCTTGAAACTCAACTCTTAACTACATGAACATTTCATAATCCTTTCTATATTATAGAATATTACAATCATTCATCATTGACCAGATTGACCAGATCGTTTCTGAAAAGAATATCCAAATACCAAATCCGATTTCTATAGAACCTACGCAAAGTAAAAGAATCTCTTGGAAAAATCAAAGAAAGAATCTCTTCTTCCTCGGTAAAGAATTCTTCCAATAATTCTTCTGAACCTGATCTTTTCAAAAAAGCGCGTACGGTACTTTTGTGTTTACAAGCTAAAGTTTTAATACAAGAAAGCCGAAGTATATATTTTATTCGATATAAACTTTTTTTTTTTGAGGATCCGTTGTAATAATGAGAAAGATTTCTGCATATTCGCAGAAATCGCTCAATAATATCAAAATCGGATGAATCGGCCCAGACCGGCTTACTAATGGGATGCCCCAATACATTACAAAATTTCGCTTTAGCCAACGATCTAATTAGAGGAATAATTGGAACTATTATATCAAGTTTTTTGCTAACAATTTCGATTAGAAATGTATTTTGCAGCATTTGACTCCGTACCACTGAACGATTTAGCCGCACATTTGAACAATAGCCTAAAAGCTGAAATGAATGTTCAGATAATTGGTTTATATTGATCGTTCTTGGTTGAGACCAAACATCAAAAAAACATTGCCATAAATGGATAAAATAGTGTTTCCATTTATTCATCAAAAAGGGCACATTCTTGGAAGCCAGAATGCATTTTCCTTGATATCTAACATAATGAATGTTGGGATCCTTGAAGAATGGTAAAGGATACGAAAAATCCTTAGCAAAAACTTCTACAAGATGTTCTCTTTTTGCATAAAAAAAAATTCGCTCTAAAAAAACGCTAAAAGATTTGAATCGTAAATGAGAGGATTTATTACGTAGAAAAAGGAAGATAGATTCATATTCACATACATAAAAATTATAGAGGAACAAGAATAATCTTGGATTACTTTTTGAAAAAGTAGAAATTGATTTTTTGGTAGTAATAAAACGATTCCAATTACAAAAATGATAAAGAAACAACCGTAATAAATGAAAAAAGGGGGCATCTTTCACCCAGTATCGAAGGATTTGAACTAAGATTTCCA